CGTCGATTCCGCATTTGATAAAAGAGTGAAAATGTCCTCTTTTAGAATTTAGAATAAGGGGTTCAAATCATTTTATCGAGATGAGTGTTCTATATCGATAAAATATTCATTTTTAAACCATCTCTATATTAACATAGTAGTCGAAAGAGTACCATCCTGTGCCTAGACTTCAAACGGTTTGCTTTAACCATCTTAACAGCCCCTCATTATTGGTTGTTAGAGAATCAAAGTAGATTTGCCAATTAATCACGAAATGCTAGGGTTCTTACATATAATTTCTTAAGAAGTAATTCGCGAGATCATGCACCGTTCTTTCCTAGTTAGAACAGAAAAGGGTACAGCTGGTTGGATCCAGCCTATTTTTGAAATAAACAACTCACACACACTCCCTTTCCAAAAAAGATCAATACACCAATCACTACACTTAGATTTATTGGATTTGTTGCTAAAATATCGGTATTAAATCCGAAACTCCCGGCAGATGACCAGTGGCCCAAAGAAACGAAAGAATCGGTTCCATTGTTCATATAATCTCCTCTTGATTAAAAAATAGACCAGAATTCTTTTTCTATCACTTTACCCCTCTTATTTAATAGAGAATTTGTATTTGAAATCGAGACAAAAAATATTCGAGTTATGTTATAAAGTATGAACTACTCCTTGATTGTTGCAACACCTCATAAAAAGAGTTTCTCTTGACTAGGAGCGGGAAGGATGAAAGAGAGCCGGTATGCTAATTCCTCATCTGCAAATCAGCTCTTCCCGTAGGTTATTTTATAAACGAATAGGGAGTTGTAGGAGGGAAATCTTGATCTAATTTGAAAAAGCAAACGCCAAGTCCAAGGCAAGAAAATAGAAAAAAATATGTGTTTTCTGAGATTCAACAATTAAACAAAAGGATTCGCAAATAAAAGTGCTAATGCTACAACCAACCCATAAATCGTTAAAGCTTCCATAAAAGCTAGACTAAGCAATAGAGTCCCTCGTATTTTTCCCTCTGCCTCGGGCTGTCTCGCGATACCCTCTACAGCTTGGCCCGCAGCCGTCCCTTGACCAACCCCAGGTCCAATAGAAGCAAGCCCTACAGCCAATCCAGCAGCAATAACGGAAGCAGCAGAAATCAATGGATTCATGATAAGTTCCTCGTACCAACAAAAAGAAATGGTTAATGATACAATCAGCCAATAAATTAGGACTTAATTATTCGATCGATAGGATTGAAGTAACTAAGAACTTCGAATTTAAGTAAGAATATTCTTGAATAATCCGAACTACTTCGATATCGCTTTTTTCGTTTCTATCTACAGAGTTTTTGTGAATTCATAGAACTTTCGCTTTTCCATTTCTTGGTTCCGAACTCGTGTTTCAATTCTGTCATCTTTTCTTGATTTCAGCTCTTTATTCAGCCAATTCAAAGTCAAGCCACAACGATCCGAAAGGACTTCTATTTGAACCCCCAGTAGTGGGGAAAATGAAATATATGTTTAGTTCATATATAACTAATCAATATCTAATATCACATATACATGCCTTTCTTCCATAACGTAAACCAGTAGATTCAATTAGATTCGAGAATGAATTCAGTTTTTTAGCAATTGCCTTTTTTTGTAATTTTTTTTTCCTTCTTCCGTTTTCTTTATCATTATTCCAACCGAATACATTCGAAACGGACTGATTAGGGCGAATTATTGCTTGCATAGAAATATCATTATTTGATTGATCTAAGTTCATGCAATTTATTATTTAAAAATATTTTCTTTTGGTCAATTGTTGAATAAAATCAACCGCAAAGTAAAGAAGAATCCCTTCTTCTGCTTTTTATTGAATTTAATCACACGTTGTAAACATATATCTTATTCAAATGCTGATTTGAATAAGAAGATTGGCTGACCGACCAATATAATAGAAGGGCGATATTCGTGGAAAGGGGTAGGATGTTAAGTGGACGAAAGGATAAGTTTAGGAAAAAGATCTAAAAGATCTCTTTCCTTTTTTTTTTACAACTTTCTAATATATTGTAATTTTTTCTTTTTTTTTTTTGTTCCTATTGCTTTCTATCGTATATAGAGTCTTGTATATTTCTATTCCTCAAGTAAATTATATTGATCCGAGCATATGTTGCTTTGTGCTAAGTTAAAAAAAAAAAAAGACTATTTCAATGATGGCCCTCCATAGATTCACCTATATAAGCCGCAGCTAAAGTTGCAAAAATAAGAGCTTGAATACCACTTGTAAATAATCCAAGGAACATGACCGGGATAGGAACTACTGAAGGTACTAAAGAAACAAGAACAACCACTACTAATTCATCCGCTAAGATATTTCCAAAAAGTCGAAAACTAAGTGATAAGGGTTTTGTGAAATCTTCTAAAATGGTAATGGGTAAAAGAATTGGGGTTGGTTGAATATATTTACCGAAATAACTTAATCCTTTTTTTTTAAGACCCGCATAGAAATATGCCACTGACGTGAGTAAAGCCAAAGCAACAGTAGTATTTAT